GCTAACGTAGCTTAACCAAAGCATGACGCTGAAGATGTCAAGATAAACCCTAGACTGGTTTCGGAAGCACAAAGGCTTGGTCCTGGCTTTCCTATCAGCTCTAACCAGACTTACACATGCAAGTATCCGCACACCCGTGAGAATGCCCTACAGCTCCCTATTCGGGAGCAAGGAGCGGGTATCAGGCCCGAAATATTTTCGCCGCCCATGACGCCTTGCTTAGCCACACCCCTAAGGGAATTCAGCAGTGATAAACATTAAATCATAAGTGAAAACTTGACTTAGTTAAGGTTACTTAAGGCCGGTAAAACTCGTGCCAGCCACCGCGGTTATACGAGAGGCCTAAGTTGATAAGCATCGGCGTAAAGAGTGGTTAGGGGAAAACATAAACTAAAGCCGAACGCCCTCAAGGCTGTGATACGTCTACGAGGGTAAGAAGCTCTTCCACGAAAGTGGCTTTAACCGACCTGACCCCACGAGAGCTGAGGTACAAACTGGGATTAGATACCCCACTATGCTCAGCCGTAAACTTTGATAGATTTTTCTACACCCACTATCCGCCAGGGAATTACGAGCATCAGCTTAAAACCCAAAGGACTTGGCGGTGCTTTAGACCCATCTAGAGGAGCCTGTTCTGGAACCGATAACCCCCGTTAAACCTCACCCTCCCTTGTTCATTCCGCCTATATACCGCCGTCGTCAGCTTACCCTGTGAAGGTCCTAAAGTTAGCAGAGTCAGTACAACTCAAAACGCCAGGTCGAGGTGTAGCATATGAGAGGGGAAGAAATGGGCTACATTCCCTAATATAGGGTACACGGAAAATGTAATGAAATGTACATTAGAAGGAGGATTTAGAAGTAAGCAAGAAATAGAGTGTTTTGCTGAAACTGGCCCTGAAGCGCGCACACACCGCCCGTCACTCTCCCCAAGCACCTTACGTTTATATTTAAAAAGTTACTTGCACAAAGGGGAGGCAAGTCGTAACATGGTAAGTGTACCGGAAGGTGCACTTGGAAAATCAGAGCGTAGCTAAGATAGAAAAGCATCTCCCTTACACTGAGAAGCCGCCCGTGCAAATCGGGCCGCCCTGAAGCCCAACAGCTAGCCCCCCTAAATAAACCCACCTATCAGATATTACTACACCTTAAGATACTAAACTTATCAACTAAAACATTTTTCCCCTTTAGTATGGGAGACAGAAAAAGGACTAAGGGCGCTATAGAGAAAGTACCGCAAGGGAACGCTGAAAGAGAAATGAAAAACCCAGTAAAGCACAAAAAAGCAGAGACACCTCCTCGTACCTTTTGCATCATGGATTAGCAAGTAACATTTAAGCAAAATGATTTTTAGTTTATTTCCCCGAAACTAAGTGAGCTACTCCAAGACAATCTGATATAGAAGGATTCACCCGTCTCTGTGGCAAAAGAGTGGGGAGAGCTTCGAGTAGAGGTGACAAACCTATCGAACTTAGTTATAGCTGGTTGCCTGAGAAATGAATAGAAGTTCAGCCTCTTATCTTCTTCCTTCGCTATTGGGGGCCCCTGACACCAGAGCAAAAGAAGTTAAGAGAGTTAGTTAAAGGAGGGACAGCTCCTTTAAAAAAGACACAACTTTCGTAGGTGGGTAAGGATCAAAATAAACAAAGGCAAGATATCTTGGTGGGCCTAAAAGCAGCCACCCAAAAAGAAAGCGTTATAGCTCAAGCATCACCCCAGCCACAAATTCTGATAAACCTTTCTAAACCCCCTTAACTTACCAGGCCTCCCTACAACTATGTAGGGATGATAATGCTAGTATGAGTAATAAGAGACGCAACTCTCTCCAAGCACAAGTGTAAATCAGAACGAACCCATCACTGAAAATTAACGGTCCCAAAGCAAAGAGGGGATTGGATCTAAACATGAAAAGCTAGAAGACCTTCCAATACTAACCGTTACCCCCACACTGGTGTGCCCCTCGGAAAGACTAAAAGGGGAAGAAGGAACTCGGCAAAAGTACTAAAAAGCCTCGCCTGTTTACCAAAAACATCGCCTCTTGACCCAATATAAGAGGTCCCGCCTGCCCGGTGACACATGTTTAACGGCCGCGGTATTTTGACCGTGCGAAGGTAGCGCAATCACTTGTCTTTTAAATGAAGACCTGTATGAATGGCACCACGAGGGCTTAACTGTCTCCTTCCCCTGGTCAATGAAATTGATCTCCCCGTGCAGAAGCGGGGATACACACATAAGACGAGAAGACCCTTTGGAGCTTTAGACAAAGGCAGACCATGTCCCTCCCCCTAAATAAAAAGAATAAACTAATTGGGCCCTGCACTCCGTCTTTGGTTGGGGCGACCGCGGGGTACACAAAACCCCCATGTGGAATGGGAGGTTCCTCCTATAATCAAGAGCCACAGCTCAAACTTTCAGAACTTCTGACCAAAAAAGATCCGGCATTGCCGATCAACGAACCTAGTTACCCTAGGGATAACAGCGCAATCCCCTTTTAGAGCCCATATCGACAAGGGGGTTTACGACCTCGATGTTGGATCAGGACATCCTAATGGTGCAACCGCTATTAAGGGTTCGTTTGTTCAACGATTAAAGTCCTACGTGATCTGAGTTCAGACCGGAGTAATCCAGGTCAGTTTCTATCTATGAGATGTTTCCTTCTAGTACGAAAGGACCGAAAGAAAGAGGCCTATACTATAAGCACGCCTCCCCCTGCTCTGATGAAATCAACTAAAACAGACAAAAGGGCATGCCCTATCTGTCCAAGATAAAGGACTTGTTAAGATGGCAGACCCCGGCTATTGCAAAAGACCTAAACCCTTTCCATAGAGGTTCAAATCCTCTTCTTAACTATGCTCTCAACACTTTTAAACTTTATTCTAAATCCCTTACTTCTCATTATTTTTGTTCTTTTAGCAGTTGCGCTGCTAACCCTTGTAGAGCGGAAAGTTTTAGGCTATATACAACTGCGGAAAGGGCCAAACATTGTAGGCCCTTACGGCCTCCTACAACCTATTGCAGACGGCCTAAAACTTTTTATAAAAGAGCCAGTTCGACCCTCCACATCCTCACCTGTACTATTCTTATTTACACCAATACTAGCCCTTACCTTAGCCCTCACCCTTTGAGCTCCTATACCCCTTCCTTTTCCTATTGCAGATTTAAACCTTGGAATCCTTTTTATCCTTGCATTATCCAGCTTGGCAGTATATTCCATCTTAGGCTCAGGTTGAGCCTCAAATTCAAAGTACGCCCTCATCGGGGCCCTACGAGCCGTTGCACAAACTATTTCATATGAGGTTAGCCTTGGATTAATTCTCCTAAATGCAATTGTCTTCACTGGGGGTTTTACCCTACAGACATTTAGTACTGCTCAGGAAGCAACCTGACTAATCCTCCCCGCCTGACCTCTTGCTGCAATATGGTATATTTCTACATTAGCGGAAACAAACCGAGCCCCCTTTGACCTAACTGAAGGCGAGTCCGAACTCGTTTCCGGCTTTAATGTAGAATATGCTGGGGGCCCTTTTGCCCTCTTTTTCCTTGCCGAGTACGCTAATATTCTTCTTATAAATACGCTATCCGCCACCCTATTTCTTGGAACTTCCCTTTATCACTCCTCTCCTGAATTTACCTCCTCCTCCCTTATAATAAAAGCGGCATTACTTTCCTCCCTTTTCCTCTGAATCCGTGCTTCTTACCCTCGATTTCGATATGATCAATTAATGCATTTAATTTGAAAAAATTTCCTTCCCCTTACCCTTGCCCTTGTTATCTGACACCTCGCGCTCCCAATCACATTTTCAGGCCTTCCCCCACAAATATAATTTAGGAGCTGTGCCTGAAGCAAAGGGCCACTTTGATAGAGTGAATTATGAGGGTTAAAGTCCCTCCAACTCCTTAGAAAGAAGGGATTTGAACCCTACCTGAAGAGATCAAAACTCTTAGTGCTTCCACTACACCACTTTCTAGTAAAGTCAGCTAAATAAGCTTCTGGGCCCATACCCCAGAAATGTTGGTTAAAATCCTTCCTTTACTAATGAACCCTTATATCCTTGCCACCCTTCTTTTTGGCCTTGGCCTGGGCACAACAATTACCCTTACAAGCTCCCACTGACTTCTTGCCTGAATGGGCTTAGAGATGAATACCCTTGCTATTATCCCTTTAATAGCCCAACATCACCATCCTCGCGCAGTTGAAGCTTCGACTAAATACTTCTTAACACAGGCCGCAGCAGCGGCCATACTACTCTTTGCCACAACTTCAAATGCGTGACTGACTGGCCAATGGGATATTTTTCAACTCGTGCACCCCATTCCTGCTACAATAATTACCCTCGCCCTCGCCCTTAAAGTAGGGTTAGCCCCCCTTCATGCCTGATTACCAGAAGTGCTCCAAGGCTTAGACTTAACCACAGGACTTGTCCTTTCCACCTGACAAAAAATTGCTCCCTTCGCCCTTTTCCTGCAGCTTCAACCAGCTGTACCTTCCCTCCTAATTATATTAGGCCTTTTATCCATGCTTGTTGGGGGCTGAGGGGGCCTAAGCCAAACCCAACTCCGTAAGATCCTTGCATATTCATCTATCGCTCACCTGGGGTGGATAATTTTAGTTTTAAGCTTTTCTCCCTCCCTCTCACTACTTACACTACTAGTATATTTCATAATAACAATTTCAATTTTTTTAACCTTAAAAATTAATAAGGCTACAAATATTAACTCCCTCGCCACCTCCTGAGCCAAGGCCCCTGTTCTCACAGCCCTTACCCCTCCTATTCTCCTTTCACTCGGGGGCCTCCCCCCCTTGACCGGTTTCATACCAAAATGACTTATTTTACATGAACTAACAAAACAACTTCTCGTTCTTAACGCTACCCTTGCTGCCTTGTCTGCCCTCCTAAGCCTCTTCTTTTATCTTCGCCTCTCTTATGCTATAGCCCTAACATCCGCCCCCAATAATCTTTCCGGCACATTACCCTGACGTCTTCCCACCGCGCAAATCACCCTCCCCCTAGCTCTCTTTACCACCCTGGCGGTATGCCTCCTGCCATTAACTCCGGCCTTGGCCGCTCTTTTTTTCAGCTAGAGGTTTAGGATAAAACTAGACCAAGAGCCTTCAAAGCCCTAAGCAAGAGTGAAAATCTCTTAACCTCTGATAAGACTTACGGGATATTAACCCACATCTTCTGTATGCAAAACAGATGCTTTAATTAAGCTAAAACCTTCTAGACTGGAAGGCTTCGATCCTACAAACTCTTAGTTAACAGCTAAGCGCCCAAACCAGCGAGCATCAGTCTAGTCTTTTCCCTGCCGGCCCTGCAAAAAGGCAGGGAAAAGCCCCGGCAGGGGTGTTACCCTGCTTCTCAAGATTTGCAATCTTACGTGCTAACACCTCGGGGCTGTGATAAGAAGAGGGCTTAAACCTCTGTCTATGGAGCTACAATCCACCGCTTACTCAGCCACCTTACCTTTTTTTCCACTTTTGAACTGTAAACGTTACAATTAAAAAATTATAGGTAAACACCCTTATTTTATGAGTCCATACGCCCTCGTGCTTCAATGTTTAATATTCAGAAATTCAGCATGCAACACTAAATGTTAATACTTAAAATTACCAGACGGGCTAGTTTTAAGGAAAATAAGTATCCCTTACCTGTGGCAATTACACGATGATTCTTCTCAACCAACCATAAAGATATTGGCACCCTTTATTTAGTATTTGGTGCTTGAGCTGGTATAGTGGGGACTGCCCTAAGTCTTCTTATTCGGGCAGAATTAAGCCAACCAGGCTCTCTTCTGGGAAATGACCAAATTTATAATGTTATTGTAACGGCTCACGCCTTCGTAATGATTTTCTTTATAGTTATGCCTATCATAATTGGGGGCTTTGGTAACTGACTTATCCCCCTAATGATTGGCGCCCCTGACATAGCCTTTCCTCGTATGAACAATATGAGCTTTTGGCTCCTCCCCCCTTCTTTCCTGCTCCTCTTAGCCTCTTCTGGAGTTGAGGCGGGGGCAGGGACTGGATGAACGGTATACCCCCCTCTTGCCGGCAATCTCGCTCACGCAGGAGCCTCCGTTGATTTAACAATCTTCTCCCTTCATTTAGCCGGTGTATCTTCAATTCTCGGAGCTATTAATTTTATTACAACTATTATTAATATAAAACCACCAGCGATTTCCCAATATCAAACCCCTCTCTTCGTTTGGGCTGTCTTAATTACTGCTGTCCTACTTCTTCTTTCCCTCCCCGTCCTCGCCGCGGGGATTACAATACTCCTTACGGACCGAAACCTTAACACCACCTTCTTTGACCCCGCGGGTGGAGGAGACCCTATTCTTTATCAACACTTATTCTGATTCTTTGGGCACCCCGAGGTTTACATTCTAATTCTGCCGGGCTTTGGGATAATCTCCCATATTGTAGCATACTATTCAGGCAAAAAAGAACCTTTCGGTTATATAGGAATGGTATGAGCAATAATAGCCATCGGATTACTAGGCTTTATTGTCTGAGCACATCATATATTTACTGTAGGGATAGATGTTGATACCCGAGCCTACTTTACATCCGCCACAATAATTATTGCAATCCCTACTGGTGTTAAAGTTTTTAGCTGGCTCGCAACACTTCATGGAGGGGCTATTAAATGAGAGACTCCTCTTCTTTGAGCTCTTGGTTTCATCTTCCTTTTTACTGTCGGAGGGCTTACAGGTATTGTACTAGCCAACTCCTCCTTAGATATTGTTCTTCATGACACCTACTATGTAGTAGCCCACTTCCACTACGTCTTGTCAATAGGAGCCGTGTTTGCTATTATAGCTGCCTTTGTCCACTGGTTCCCCCTCTTTTCAGGGTATACTCTTCATGAAACCTGAACAAAAATCCACTTTGGAATTATGTTCGCGGGGGTTAACTTAACCTTTTTCCCTCAACACTTCCTGGGTCTTGCAGGTATGCCTCGACGATACTCGGATTACCCGGATGCATATACATTATGAAATACAGTTTCTTCTATTGGCTCTCTAATTTCTCTAATTGCCGTAGTAATATTCCTATTTATTATTTGAGAAGCTTTCGCTGCCAAACGTGAAGTCCTATCAGTTGAACTTTCCACAACCAACGTGGAGTGACTCCATGGGTGCCCTCCCCCTTATCACACCTTCGAAGAGCCTGCATTTGTTCAAGTTCAACGGGTTAATTAATTACCTGCCGAGAAAGGGAGGAATTGAACCCCCGTAAGTTGGTTTCAAGCCAACCACAAGACCACTCTGTCACTTTCTTCATAAGACACTAGTAAAACTGTAATTACACTACTTTGTCAAGGTAGGGTTGTGGGTTAAATCCCCGCGTGTCTTACCCCATGGCCCACCCCGCCCAACTAGGATTTCAAGATGCAGCCTCCCCTGTAATAGAAGAACTTCTCCACTTTCATGACCACGCACTAATAATTGTCTTTCTTATTAGTACCCTTGTACTCTACATTATTGTAGCAATGGTCACAACCAAATTAACTAATAAATTCATCTTAGACTCTCAAGAGATTGAGATTATTTGAACAGTTCTTCCCGCAATTATTCTTATTCTTATTGCCCTTCCCTCCCTACGAATCCTTTACCTTATAGACGAAATTAATGATCCTCACCTTACAATTAAAGCAGTTGGCCACCAATGATACTGAAGCTATGAGTATACAGACTACACAGAATTTGGCTTTGACTCCTATATAGTTCCAACACAACAACTCCCTATAGGTCAATTTCGCTTACTAGAAGCTGACTACCGCATAGTCGTTCCTGTTGCATCTCCTATCCGAGTCTTAGTTACCGCAGAGGATGTTCTCCACTCCTGAGCCGTTCCTAGCTTAGGTATTAAAATAGACGCAGTGCCTGGCCGCCTAAATCAAACAGCCTTCATTGCATCCCGCCCCGGCGTATTCTATGGACAATGCTCTGAAATTTGCGGAGCCAACCACAGCTTTATACCCATCGTAGTCGAAGCCGTCCCATTATCTCATTTCGAGCTCTGAACCACACTTATAGAAGCAGAAGAGATCTCGCTAAGAAGCTAAATAGGGTATAAGCGTTAGCCTTTTAAGCTAAAGATTGGTGCCTCCCACTCACCCCTAGCGAAATGCCCCAATTAAATCCTGCCCCCTGATTCGCCATTCTAGTCTTCTCCTGATTTATTTTTATTACCTTTATCCCCCCAAAAGTATTGGCTCATAATTTTCCTGGCACTCCTACTTCGCAAGCCATTGAAAAGCCTAAGACAGAGCCCTGAGACTGACCCTGAGTCTAAGCTTCTTTGACCAGTTTATAAGCCCCACATTTTTAGGTATCCCATTAATAGTCCTCGCCCTTACTCTTCCCTGATTATTATTTCCTCAGCCATCCCCCCGATGGCTAAATAATCGCCTTATTACCCTACAAAGCTGACTTATCAACCGCTTCACGCAACAAATTTTTCTGCCTATGTCCACAGGGAGCCACCATTGAGCCCTTCTCCTTACTTCTTTAATACTCTTTCTCTTTACTATTAATATGTGCGGCCTTCTCCCTTATACTTTCACCCCTACTACACAGCTTTCTTTAAATATAGCACTAGCTATGCCCTTATGATTAGCTACTGTAATTATTGGACTACGCAACCAGCTGACACATGCTTTAGGCCATCTTCTCCCTGAAGGAACACCCACCCCTCTAATCCCTATTTTAATTATTATTGAAACAATTAGCCTCTTCATCCGCCCCCTTGCCCTTGGTGTACGACTTACCGCTAACCTAACCGCCGGTCACTTGCTAATTCAACTAATTGCTACTGCTGCCTTCACCCTTATACCTTTAATACCTGTGGTCGCTGTTCTTACAACTATTCTACTTTTCCTCCTTACCCTACTTGAAGTAGCTGTAGCTATAATCCAGGCCTACGTCTTCGTCCTCCTCTTGAGCCTTTATCTTCAAGAGAATACCTAATGGCCCATCAAGCACACGCATACCATATAGTAGACCCAAGCCCTTGGCCCCTTACCGGGGCAGTCGCTGCCCTATTAATAACCTCTGGATTAGCAATCTGGATACATTTCCACACCACTACACTAATAACCCTTGGCTTAATTTTACTTCTTTTAACCATGTATCAATGATGACGTGATATTATTCGAGAAGGGACATTTCAAGGCCATCATACGCCCCCCGTCCAAAAAGGTCTTCGCTATGGGATAATCCTTTTTATTACCTCGGAAGTTTTCTTCTTCCTAGGCTTCTTCTGGGCGTTTTATCACGCCAGCCTTGCCCCTACCCCTGAGCTTGGGGGCTGCTGACCTCCTGCCGGCATCTCAACATTAGACCCCTTTGAAGTCCCTTTACTAAATACAGCTGTTCTTCTCGCATCTGGGGTTACCGTGACCTGAGCTCACCACAGCATAATAGAGGGTTTGCGAAAACAAGCCATTCAATCACTAACCCTTACTATTCTTCTTGGCCTTTATTTTTCTTTCCTTCAAGGGCTCGAATACTATGAAGCCCCTTTTACAATTGCAGACGGGGTTTACGGATCAACATTTTTTGTTGCCACTGGCTTCCACGGCCTCCACGTAATTATTGGCTCCACCTTTTTAGCTGTTTGCTTACTACGTCAAGTCCAATATCATTTCACGTCCCAGCACCACTTTGGATTTGAAGCAGCTGCTTGATACTGACACTTCGTAGACGTTGTCTGACTTTTCCTTTACATCTCCATCTACTGATGAGGCTCATAATCTTTCTAGTATCAAATAGTACACGTGACTTCCAATCACTTAGCCTTGGTTAAAGCCCAAGGAAAGATAATGAAGCTCCTGCTCACAATTATTACTATCTCTGGCCTTTTGACTACCATTCTGGCCATCGTCTCATTTTGACTCCCCTTAATAAGCCCAGATTATGAAAAACTTTCCCCTTATGAGTGCGGCTTCGATCCCTTAGGATCAGCCCGCCTTCCCTTCTCACTCCGCTTTTTCCTTGTTGCAATTCTTTTCCTCCTCTTTGACCTGGAAATTGCCCTTCTCCTCCCCCTTCCATGAGGCGACCAGCTCCCTTCCCCCTTAACAACATTTGTGTGGGCCTCTGCGGTACTTATACTCCTCACCCTTGGCCTAATTTATGAGTGATTACAAGGGGGTTTAGAATGAGCTGAATAAGCTGTTAGTTTAAGGAAAAACATCTGATTTCGGCTCAGAAAATTACGGTTTAAGTCCATAACTGCTTAATGACCCCTACACACTTTACCTTTTCCTCCGCCTTTTTTTTAGGCCTCGCTGGCCTCGCATTTCACCGAACCCATCTACTATCCGCCCTCCTTTGCCTCGAAGGTATAATACTATCACTCTTTATGGCCCTTTCACTATGAATACTTCAGCTTGACTCAACTAGCTTTTCAGCCACCCCTATGCTCCTTTTAGCTTTCTCAGCTTGTGAAGCGAGCGCAGGCTTAGCCCTTTTAGTCGCAACCGCCCGAACCCACGGCACAGACCACCTACAAAGCCTTAACCTCTTACAATGCTAAAAGTCCTAGTACCAACAATTATGCTCCTTCCTGCCACCTGACTTGCCCCTAGTAAGTCCCTCTGGTCTATTATACTAATAAATAGCCTACTCGTTGCCCTTATTAGCCTATCATGATTAAAAATGCCATCAGAGACAGGATGAACCTGCCTCTCCTCCTATTTAGCTACAGATCCCCTATCCTCCCCCCTGCTTGTCCTTACATGCTGACTCCTCCCTTTAATGATTTTGGCCAGCCAAAACCACATAATACTAGAGCCCACAAATCGTCAACGAACCTACATCTCCCTTCTCACATCCCTACAGATCTTTTTAATTTTAGCCTTCGGCGCAACAGAAGTTATTATGTTTTATATTATATTTGAAGCAACACTTATCCCTACTTTATTCATTATTACACGCTGAGGTAACCAAACAGAACGCCTGAATGCAGGGATTTACTTTTTATTTTATACCCTTGCAGGCTCCTTACCCTTGCTAGTAGCCCTTCTGCTCCTTCAAAACTCCTCCGGCACCCTCTCCCTTCTAATCCTTCAATACGCCACTTCTCCCCCCTTGACCTCCTATGCAGATAAAATTTGATGAGCTGGCTGTTTGTTAGCCTTTCTAGTAAAAATACCACTTTATGGAGCCCACCTTTGACTTCCTAAAGCACATGTAGAAGCCCCTATCGCTGGCTCAATAGTCCTTGCAGCAGTCCTCTTAAAACTCGGAGGTTACGGCATAATACGAATTATGGTGATGCTCGACCCTCTAACCAAGGAGCTGAGCTACCCCTTTATTATCTTAGCCCTCTGGGGTGTAATTATGGCTGGAAGCATCTGCCTTCGCCAGACAGACCTCAAATCTCTCATCGCTTACTCCTCTGTAAGTCATATAGGCCTCGTTGCCGCAGGCATTCTTATTCAAACCCCTTGGGGGTTTACAGGAGCCCTAATTCTCATAATCGCCCATGGCCTAACCTCCTCCGCCCTCTTCTGCTTAGCCAACACCAACTATGAACGAACACACAGCCGAACAATAGTTCTGGCACGAGGTATGCAAATAGCTCTTCCCTTAATAACTGCCTGATGGTTTTTAACCAGCCTAGCAAATCTTGCCCTCCCTCCCCTCCCTAACTTAATAGGCGAGCTAATAATTTTAACCTCCTTGTTCAACTGATCCCCCTGAACCCTGGCCCTCACTGGAGCGGGGACTTTAATTACAGCAGGGTATTCCCTTTATATATTCTTAATAACTCAACGAGGGCCACTTCCTCAACACATAACTGCAATTAACCCTTCCCATACACGAGAGCACCTTTTAATTGCCCTACACCTTATTCCCCTCCTTCTCCTCATAACAAAACCAGAACTAATCTGAGGCTGAACCCTCTGTTAATATAGTTTAACAAAAACGCTAGATTGTGATTCTAGAAATGGAGGTTAAACTCCTCTTATTTACCGAGAGAGGCCCGAGCGCACCGATGACTGCTAATTTTCGTCCCCTTGGTTAAACTCCAAGGCTCACTCAAAAAGCTCCTAAAGGATAACAGCTCATCCATTGGTCTTAGGAACCAAAAACTCTTGGTGCAAATCCAAGTAGCAGCTATGCACCCTGTTCCCTTAATAATAACCTCCTGCTTTCTTCTTATTTTCCTCGTACTACTTTACCCAGTTTTTATAACCTTCACCACTAAACTCATAGCCCCTGAACTTCTTCTCTATAAAATTAAGACATCCGTAATACTTTCCTTCTTTATTAGCCTTCTCCCTCTCTTCCTATTTCTGAATGAGGGCGCAGAAGCCATTACCGTTAACTGGAGCTGAATAAGCACTTTGAATTTTGAAGTTGACATCAGCCTAAAATATGATTTTTACTCCATCGTCTTTACCCCTATCGCTTTCTACGTCACCTGGTCAATCCTCGAGTTCGCCATGTGGTATATACATGCAGATCCTTTAAAATCCCGATTTTTCAAATACCTGCTTATCTTCCTAATTGCTATAATCGTCTTGGTAACAGCAAACAACATATTCCAGCTCTTCATCGGCTGAGAAGGCGTTGGTATTATATCATTCCTTCTAATTGGGTGGTGATATGGGCGGGCTGATGCTAACACTGCCGCCCTCCAAGCGGTGCTCTACAATCGCGTAGGGGATATCGGCCTTATTTTAGCAATAGCATGAATCGCTATAAACCTCGACTCCTGAGAATTACAACAAGTGTTTTCTTCGACAGAAGAAATAGACCTTACCCTTCCCCTTGTAGCCCTCATTTTGGCCGCCACTGGAAAATCCGCCCAATTCGGACTCCACCCCTGACTCCCCTCCGCCATGGAGGGCCCTACACCAGTTTCCGCCCTTCTTCACTCTAGCACTATAGTGGTCGCAGGTATTTTTTTACTTATCCGCTTAAGCCCCCTTATAGAAAATAATTCCTCCGCCCTAACCCTATGCCTCTGCCTGGGAGCCCTAACCACCCTTTTTACAGCTACATGTGCACTCACACAAAATGATATTAAGAAAATTATTGCATTCTCTACATCCAGTCAACTCGGCCTAATAATAGTAACAATTGGTCTGAACCAACCACAATTAGCTTTCCTCCACATCTGTACCCACGCCTTCTTTAAAGCAATACTTTTCCTCTGCTCAGGCTCTCTTATCCACAGTCTTAACGATGAGCAGGACATCCGCAAAATGGGAGGTATACATCACCTAACCCCTTTTACCTCCTCATGCCTGACTATTGGTAGCCTTGCCCTTACAGGAACCCCTTTTCTGGCGGGGTTTTTCTCAAAAGACGCCATTATTGAAGCATTAAACACATCCTACTTAAACGCCTGGGCCCTCCTCCTAACCTTAATTGCAACTGCTTTCACAGCAGTCTACAGTTTCCGGGTTATTTATTATGTAACCATAGGTCACCCCCGTTTTAACCCTATCTCCCCTATTAATGAAAATAACCCTGCCCTTATTAACCCTATTAAACGGCTTGCCTGAGGAAGCATCCTCGCCGGCCTTTTAATCACCGCTAACATTATTCCCTGCAAGACACCTGTAATATCTATACCCCTGCCCCTTAAACTAGCCGCACTTGCCGTTACAATTTTAGGCCTCCTCACAGCCCTTGAACTAGCCACCATAACCTCTAAACAATTTAAAGCAACCCCTCTACTGCCCCCTCACCATTTTTCCAACATACTAGGGTTTTTCCCAACCATCGTGCATCGCCTCACCCCTAAACTTGGCCTGATGTTAGGACAAACCATCGCAACACAAACACTCGATCAATCCTGGTTAGAAAAGACAGGCCCTAAAGCTGCTGCTTGCCTTAATACCCCTGCCATCTCCACAACAAACAATATTCAACGGGGTATAATCAAAACTTATCTCTCACTTTTCTTCTTCACCCTTACCCTCTCCATACTCCTCCTCTACTAAACTGCTCGAAGCGCCCCGCGACTTAACCCTCGCGTTAACTCTAACACCACAAATAAGGTTAATAAAAGAATCCATGCACCTAAAACTAGTAAGCCTCCTCCTATGGAATATATTAACGCTACCCCTCCAATATCCCCACGAAACGTAGATAACTCCCCAAACTCATCCGCTGAAAATCAGTCTCCATCATACCACCCCCCTCAGAACAATACTGCCACCGCAAAGACCCCTAATATATACACCACTGTTACCCCTAGCACCGGTCAACTCCCCCAACCCTCTGGATATGGCTCGGCAGCCAACGCTGCCGAGTATGCAAACACAACTAACATCCCCCCTAAATAAATTAGAAATAAAATTAAAGACAAAAAGGACCCCCCACAACTCACTAAGACCCCACACCCTATCCCTGCCACCACAACCAGCCCTAATGCAGCAAAATAAGGTGAGGGGTTAGACGCAACCGCCGCTAACCCTAAAATTAGGCCAAAAAAGAAAAAATAAATAATATAAGTCATAGTTCTCACCAGGATTCTAACCAGGACCAATGGCTTGAAAAACCACCGTTGTATTCAACTACGAGAACCCTAATGGCAAATCTACGAAAAGCCCACCCCCTTTTAAAAATCGCAAACGACGCAGTTGTTGACCTCCCCACCCCAGCCAACATTTCCGCCTGATGAAACTTTGGGTCCCTTTTAGGCCTCTGCCTAATTGCTCAGATCTTAACCGGCCTGTTTCTTGCCATGCACTACACTTCTGATATTGCTACAGCCTTCTCGTCCGTTACCCATATCTGTCGAGATGTTAACTACGGATGATTGATCCGAAATATACATGCTAATGGTGCATCCTTCTTCTTCATTTGCATCTACCTTCACATCGGACGAGGGCTTTACTACGGCTCTTTTTTAAACAAAGAGACTTGAAATGTCGGTGTTGTTCTTCTGCTCCTTGTCATAATAACCGCCTTCGTCGGCTACGTCCTTCCCTGAGGTCAGATGTCTTTCTGGGGTGCTACTGTAATTACTAATCTTCTATCCGCCGTCCCGTACGTAGGAAACGCTCTAGTCCAATGAATTTGAGGGGGCTTCTCAGTCGATAATGCTACCCTAACCCGATTTTTCGCCTTCCATTTTCTCCTCCCTTTTGTAATTGCAGCCGCAACCCTTGTTCACCTTATTTTCTTACACGAGACAGGATCAAATAACCCCACGGGTATCAATTCTGATGCTGATAAAATCTCCTTTCACCCTTACTTCTCTTATAAAGACGTACTAGGCTTCGCAGCCCTTCTTATTGCACTTATTTCCTTAGCCTTATTCTCCCCCAACCTTTTAGGAGACCCAGACAATTTTACACCCGCAAACCCCTTGGTAACTCCCCCCCACATTAAGCCTGAGTGATATTTCCTCTTTGCCTACGCCATTCTCCGATCAATTCCCAACAAATTGGGCGGGGTCCTTGCCCTTCTTTCTTCAATCCTCGTCCTTCTCCTCGTACCAGTCCTACATACCTCTAAACAACGAAGCTTAACTTTCCGCCCCCTTACACAATTCCTATTCTGAGCCTTAGTAGCAGACGTACTAATCCTAACTTGAATTGGAGGAATACCAGTCGAACACCCTTTCATTATTATTGGCCAAATTGCTTCACTTATTTACTTCTCCATCTTTCTGGTCTTTGCCCCTACCGTTAGCTGAGTCGAGAACAAACTTCTCGAATGACAATGCACTAGTAGCTCAGATTCAGAGCATCGGTCTTGTAAGCCGAACGTCGAAGGTTAAAATCCTTCCTACTGCTTCAAAGAAAGGGGATTCTAACCCCTACCCCTAACTCCCAAAGCTAGGATTCTAAATTTAACTATTCTTTGCCGGACTCCGCCCCTTTCTTTGCCGGACTCCGCCCCAAAAATGAAATTATACATATAAATATGTATTAACACCATTCATTTATATTAACCATTTCCATGAATGAGTACATTTCTTTACTTAATCCCCACAAATGAAGTAAACCAAACTTTATCACCATAGCACCAACTAACCACACTATGAAGAATACAAATATTGAATAAAGCGCCATACGTAAGTCAAGCTCAAACACAAACTTCATTAGTCTAGTTATACCAGGACTCAAAATCTCTGAAGATCAATTATTTAATGTAGTAAGAGACCACCATCAGTTGATTCCTTAATGATAACTCTTATTGATGGTCAGGGACAGAAATCGTGGGGGTTTCACTTCTTGAATTATTCCTGGCATTTGGTTCCTATTTCAGGAACATTGATTGGTATCATTCCTCAATCTTTCCTTGACGCTGACATAAGTTAATGGTGGAGTACATATTACCCGTTACCCACCATGCCGAGCGTTCACTCCAGCGGGCAGTTGGTATTTTTTTTTGTCCTCCTTTCACTTGACATTTCAAAGTGCACACGGGTCTAGCTGACAAGGGAGTACATTTTTACTCTAGGTTAAATAATAATTTTGAATGGTGGAAAGACTTTGATTTAAGAATTGCATAACTGATATCAAGAGCATAAGACTAAATTTTCCATCATAAAATCTCATTTATATTAGCTTCACTGTCTACCCTTGTCATTTTAACGTTTTTGCGCGTTAAACCCCCCTACCCCCCTATCTACTAGGACTCTTATTATTCCTGCAAACCCCCCGGAAACAGGAGAGCCCCTACTAGCGTTTTTTTTTTACCCAAAATGTTGCGATGTACAATATCTGAACACTGCCACTTTT